CAGACTTGGTACAAGCCAAGGTCATCATTCCCTTTGGTTCGCACAACCAAAAAATTATTCTGAGGGTCTGCAAGAAGATCAAAAAATAAGAAATTATATCAAAAATTATGTACAAAAAAATATGAAAACATCTTCTGGCGTCGAGGGAATTGCACGTATAGAGATTCAAAAACGAATCGACCTGATCCAAATCATAATCTATATGGGATTTCCAAAAATATTAATAGAAAGTCGACCCCGAGGAATCGAAGAATTACAGATGAATTTACAAAAAGAAATTAATTCTGTAAATCGAAAACTTAACATTGCTATCACACGAATTGAAAAACCTTATGGAAACCCTAATATTCTTGCAGAATTTATAGCTGGCCAATTAAAAAATAGAGTTTCTTTTCGCAAAGCAATGAAAAAGGCTATAGAATTAACTGAACAAGCGGATACAAAGGGAATTCAAGTGCAAATTGCAGGACGTATCGACGGAAAAGAAATTGCGCGTGTTGAATGGATCAGAGAAGGTAGGGTTCCACTACAAACCATTCGAGCTAAAATTGATTATTGTTCCTATACAGTTCGAACAATCTATGGGGTATTAGGCATCAAAATTTGGATATTTATAGACGGGGAATAATAAACCTTAATTTATTTTTGCATTCTATCCAGCGATGGAACAAAAAATAAGAAATTCGTTTCTTCTTTTTCTTTTCTGTTCAATAAAAATAAAAAAATGAACAATTCTAATTCTATAGGGTTTAATAAAAATTCAATTAATCTTTTGATAAAATTGCTATGCTTAGTGTGTGACTCGTTGGTTTTTTTAGGGTTAGTATAAAAATAAGCCGCATAGTATAAACAAATAACTACAACTATAGAAATAATAACCAACTCATCACTTCGTATTATCTGGATCCAAAGAACCAGTCAAGATATGATATATTGTTCATATTGTTGTAGCAACTGAAATCTTTTTTTATTAAAAAATTCTGCTTATAAGTCGTCAATCGAAATAAAAAAGAAAGGGTATGGATAAAAGGAAGGATGAGAGAAAGAAAGAAAAAGTATATTAATGATATATAATTCCAAATATGTAAGGTCTATGAGTCATCTCAGAAAAAATCTGTGTAATAAAGCATCAATACGGATTCCTCATTAAACGGATCTGCTCATCGAACAAAAAATAAAGAGCTTCGAGCCAATAAAGACTAAGAATATTGACTCAAGAACTAATAGCTCCATTGTATAATTCAGACCTAACCATTAAGTAAGAAGCGATGGGAACGATGGAACCTGTGAATTCAAAAGATTCTAGTGAAAATTCATTCGAATGATTCATTGATCGGGATGGCGGAACCGGCCAGAGACCAATTCATCTATTCGGAAAAGTTATGAACTAATGATAGAACTGAAATAGAAATGGAAAGAGTAAATATTCGCCCGCGAAAACTTTATTTTCTTGGATTGCTAAATTTGGGTCAATCCAATACGATAAAGAATAAAACAAAAGAAAGATTCGTTTTAACATTCTAAAATAGATAAATATAAGAAAAAAGAGTTATTTTCTATATTTAGTTATTAGTTATCTATACAAATACAAACAAGATATACAAATTTATATATAATAGATTTGATCTAGATTAAATGAAATCCATGATTCAGTATATTACTTACTAAAATACATGTATATCTTAATTCAAATTATATTATATCTGAATCTGAATTGAATTCAAAATCTTTAATTTGAATTGATTTTATTCGCGAGGAGCTGGATGAGAAGAAACTCTCACGTCCGGTTCTGTAGTAGAGATGGAATTCAAAACAAACCATCAACTATAACCCCAAAAGAACCAGATTCCGTAAACAACATAGAGGAAGAATGAAGGGAATATCCTCTCGAGGTAATGCTATTTGTTTTGGTAAATACGCTCTTCAGGCACTTGAACCCGCTTGGATCACATCTAGACAAATAGAAGCAGGTCGACGAGCAATGACACGAAATGCACGTCGCGGTGGAAAAATATGGGTCCGTATATTTCCGGATAAACCGGTTACAGTAAGACCCGCAGAAACACGGATGGGTTCAGGTAAAGGCTCTCCCGAATATTGGGTAGCTGTTGTTAAACCAGGTCGAATCCTTTATGAAATGGGTGGAGTAACAGAAAATATAGCCAGAAGGGCTATTTCAATAGCAGCGTCCAAAATGCCTATACGAGCTCAATTCATCATTTCGGGATAAAAAAGAAATAGGCCTTAAAAATCGCGGGTGCAGGTTTCTTTTTTTTTTTTTTTTTTTGACAAAAAATATTTCTTTTTTTCTTCGACCTTTGTATTGTAAAAAACAGATAAAAAAATGATATGATTCAACCTCAGACCTATTTGAATGTAGCAGATAACAGCGGGGCTCGAAAATTGATGTGTATTCGAATCATAGGAGCTAGCAATCGTCGATATGCTCATATTGGTGACGTTATTGTTGCTGTGATCAAAGACGCAGTTCCAAACATGC